GTAAATAAGAAGATTGTTTACGAATAAAAACTAATAAAAATTCCCATTCAAATACATAAGAATTGTATAGGAACCGAAATAATCTTTTATTTTCTTTTGAAAAAACGTAAATAGATTTCTTCTGAGTAATGAGAAGACTATTCAAATTATGATATTCGTGAAGAAAGAACCGCAATAAATGTAAAAAAGGAACATCTTGAATCCAACATTGAAGAATTTGAACCAAGATTTCCATATGTATGGGATGAGGTATTAGTATATCTGAGACATAATTTAAATGTGATAATTTGTCCTCTAAAAAGGGAAAAATTGAATGAATTGATCGTAAATTATGATATTTTGGTATTTCTTTTTCTTCGAAATAAGATACTAATCGCAACGAGAATGGAATTTCTACAATAATTGCAAAACTTTCTGATATCATTTGAGAATGAAAATGAGAAAAAAAAAAATTATTGTGGTTGTATCCAACGAATCGATTTTGATTAGAATCATTAACCAAAGAAATCAAAAAATTCTGTTGATAGATTCGAGTAATTAAACGTTTTACAAGTACTAAACTAGATTTATTGTCATAACCAAAAACTTCCACAGGTTCGTAAAAAATCGAACCATTTAACCCATGATTATGAGCAAGTGCATAAATATATTCCTGAAAGAGTAGCGGATATAGGAAGTGTTGTTGCCGAGATCTATCCTTTTCTAAATATCCTTGTAATTCTTCCATTGACTTACATTTTTTCTACTTGAAACAAAAACAGTAGGCATTTCTTGGGTTATCAAATTATACATAGTGCAATATGGTCAGAACAAGGTATGTATTATGTATAAAAAAATATATATACCCCGGAAACAGAAAGTCCAATCAACAGATCTTTTTCCTATCCCCTTCTATCTAATGGGTTTATCCTCGTTATAATTACTAGAGGTTAAAAAATCTTTTATTTTTGCAACCCGATCGCTCTTTTGACTTTGGAACAAATTCTTTTTGTCAGTATACTGTTTCTTCTACACATTCGTTTCCAGTCTATAATAGAGAATAGTTAGGATTTTTGAAAAAAGAAAAAAAAAAGAATCAAAGGACCACTCACAGGAGAACCTTTTCCCGCATCAGGCACTAATTTTTTTTAACGTCTAATTAGATCGGGTAATTATTCAAATAAAGAATAGAAGCTCGTTGCTTTTTTTTACCAGAATTGGAGCCGTAGGGCTCTATCCATTTATTCACTAAACCCAACCGTAAATGTGAATTTTTTTTGTCTTCCTCCTAAAATAAAAACAAAATTTTGGACTGATCTGGTAAGGATCGACTCCAAATTCTACTAAAAAAAAAATAGGAATCTAATAAGAAATTAAGAAATTCCATTTTCTTCTTATTATTACGACATGCTGTTTTTTCCATCCATTACCTTTCAGGATCAGTCGCGGTTTTATAGACTCTACCAATAGTCTGGACGAATTCGTTACTTCATCCAAATGTGTAAAAGATCATAGTCGCACTTAAAAGCCGAGTACTCTACCGTTGAGTTAGCAACCCAGATAAATATGATTTGTAGATACGATCGAAATAAAAAAAATCAATTGAATTGCACTGTACAACTACGTCAAAACATTGAACTAACAAGAAATAGAAAGGAAAGATTTTATGATCAATTCTAAACACCAAAATAGCAAAATGAATGGATCGGATTAAAAAATAAAAAACAACGGATTCCCAATAGAAATATCAAAATTTACAGACCGCCCATTTTCTCAAAATTTGTGATTTTCGTTAAGAAAATACATCTTGTATATGTATAATAGTAAATCCGGCAAACCCATCATTTGACCGAAGTAAAGGAAAAACCAATTAGGGGTCGGAATAAACGGATCCGCTTATCTACGATCGAATTATATTTGTTCGATACAACATTGTCAATATGAATGGAAAACAAATTCAATTAAATTAATAATTAATTAATTATTGTATTTAAGTATTAAGTAAATCAAATAAGAATTCGTGTTGGATTGGCACAACATAAATAAGAAATTTAGATGAAAAAAAAAATAAGGAAAAGGTAGAGAAAAAGTATGAATACAACAAGAAAAGAGCAAATTTTGAGTAACTAATTGCCCAAAATAGATACTAGTTACCTTTTCTTGTTTATTTATTATTATTAAAAGAAATTTTGTTTTTTTTCTTTATGAAGGTCTTTCTTTAACTTTAAAATAATTCTGCCTTCCTTAAAATATCATGAACAGTTCCTGTAGGTTGAGCACCTTTTTCAAGGAAATAACGAATGGCAGGAACATTTAAATAAGTTTGATTCTGTATCGGATCGTAAAAACCCACTTTTTGAAGATCTCTTCCTTCTCTTCGGGATCGAACATCAATTGCAACGATTCGATAGATCGCTCATTGGGATAGATGTAGATAAATAATACCCCCCCCCCTAGAAACGTATAGGAGGCTTTCTCCTCATACGGCTCGAGAAAAAATGATTCTAATATTTCTGTATATTCTGTATATAATGGCAAATAGATCCATAAAATCATGAAGTCGACTATAATTTGAGTCGTTTTTTGTTCTTACTTACAGATACAGAAAAAAAGAAATATCATTCGTACTCATAACTCAAGTTGGGCAATTCTGAAAAAGTGCGAAGGTAACTCTTTAGACATTTCTTGAGTCGTCTCTAACCTCTTTTGTTTGTCTCGTCTCGAATCTATTTTTCTTCTTCATTATAATAAAATTAAAGAAAATTATTGAGACAATTGAAAATAGTGTTTCCTTGTTCCGGAATCCTTTCTCTTTACTTTGTAAAATCATTAGGTTTAGACATTACTTCGGTGATCCTTATTCCTTTTCAAAATGGCAGCAACATACCTTTTGTTTTTTGTTATTTCTTTCTATGAATAATACGAAAGATTAATTCCCTTGTAATATAATACACTTTTCATTTTCATCGAAAAAGTTTTACCAATTTCGACAAATTTTACTTTTTTATTTTATTTCAAACTTGTTCGAATTTTAACCCTTCGATTTCAATATTGAGGATATATTTACAAAGTTGGTCTAACTTATTAATTGTTACTAACCCTAGATTCTTCCCCCCGATAAATGAATCAATACTTTTTGTTCGAGCTCCATTATGTACTATTCCTATTTACCAACCTAACACAAATTAGGTTCCTAGCAAGAACAGAACAAACTATGTCGATTCAAGAGCATCTTCATTCCTATAGAAAATGGTGGATGTAAGAATCCACAACGAATCATGTCCTTCAAGTCGCACGTTGCTTTCTACCACATCGTTTCAAACGAAGTTTTACCATAACATTCCTCTGATGAAATTTCGAACCGGTATGGAATTGATTCAATATGGAATCATGAATAGTCATTGGCTCAAATGAAACAGATTTCTAAAAAAGACGAATAAACGCGTTTACTTAAGTCTTATTTACATCTTCAACAGATTGTTCGGGATGATGAATCATAAAAAGGATCATCCCCTTTTTTTTTCGAACACATAAATGAAAAAGTAATTAAAAAAGAAAGGCCTTTACTTAATAGACTTAATAGAATAATAGAATAGATTTTCAATGATATTTAAAGGATCACAGATCCTTTTGACTTAACCAAGGGAAGGGGCCGCTGTTACTGAAATAGAACAATACAATAATAATACATAATATCTATTATACAGCATACAGACCAATTTTGTTTTACTTCAGATTCAAGAATCTTTCCTCCAATTCCATAAAAATGGAATATATAAATTTTCATCCATCCAATCATTACATTATATTGATTTCCAATTATTCAATTGAATAAGCTAAAATACAAAAAAAGAAAATGGGATCCAGATCAATTTATTTTTCCTATTTTTTCCTTAGAAGTTTTAAGACGAACGATGAAATGCAATTAATACAAAAAACTACGTAATCTTTAGTCTCTACATAAAGTGTGGGATACACCATTTATTTTCTTTAGGCTTTCCTTGGGGAATGGAATAGAAAAAAGACCTTTTTTTTTCTATTTCAATTCAGAATGCACCATGTGCGAATTCCCATTTCACGGGTATGGAACACAAGGTTTCCCTAAGTAACTAACTTCAATATGAATATGAGTATGAGCATACTCTGAATGGGAATGATCCACCCCCAATTCTTTTTTTAATTAAGAATTCAAAGAAATATCTTTATTTCTACCCGTACATTGAATTCAGAACAAAGAAGGGGTTGGGTCACACATTATATATATCCAATATCCAAGCAAGATTAAACAGAAAATTGTTAAAGAGAAGAATCTTTCGTTTCTGATGGAGACGATCTGGGACGGAAGGATTCGAACCTCCGAATAGCGGGACCAAAACCCGTTGCCTTACCGCTTGGCCACGCCCCATTTAGATTTCTATTCGACACTAATAAAGACTAATATTGGTATTGGTCATTCGTCAATCCCAGCCCAAATACATATGAAATACATTGTTGCTAGGATTCAACACATGTAAATATAGAATCACAAAAAATTCTTGATCAAATTATTGATCATTACATAAAATTCAATTAAGATATTGTACGAAACTATAATTCCTTGTATTCTCATTTGAGAATGAAAGGAAAGATTTTTGATTTGGGAGAGTTCGAAGAAAAAGAAGGATTTTTTGACCCGCCTTTTCATTTTTCCTTCATAAAAAGAACTCAACCAAAATCAAATTTTCTAATCTACAAGAATGAAATGTTTGTTATGCTTAATATCTTTAGTTTAATCTGTATCTGTCTTAATTCCACCCTTTATTCGAGTAGTTTTTTCTTCGCTAAATTGCCCGAGGCTTATGCCTTTTTCAATCCAATCGTAGATGTTATGCCTGTCATACCTGTACTATTTCTTCTATTAGCTTTTGTTTGGCAAGCTGCTGTAAGTTTTCGATAAAATTTTGAATACTCTGCAAAATTCATGATTTATTCGAAAAAAAAATTAGAAAATAAAAATGGATAAGATCAGATAAGTTTTACATTATGAACCCTCGATTCAAAAATAGAAATTCTTGTATATTGAATTGAATGACCGCGGTGATAAATTTGGATCAACTTATTTCCTCGTTCTGACATTCCAGTAAACAAGGACTTTCTAAGAACCCACAATACCCAATAACGGATATGGCCAAACATTTTTGGTAATGAAGGAATCAGAACCTTTCTTTTCTTATTACCTTATTATCTTATTACAAAGTAGAAAGAAATTTGTTGAAAATTACTTTTTTTTTCAAGATTCAAGAAAAGACTTCATTTTTGGGGTGTTATGCCAAAATAACGTATGTGATAAAAAATAGGCAATCTATTTCCTTTTTCTAAAAAAAATAATCTTGGAGATTGTGTAATGCTTACTCTCAAACTCTTCGTTTACACAGTAGTGATATTTTTTGTTTCTCTCTTCATCTTCGGATTCTTATCTAACGATCCGGGCCGTAATCCTGGACGTGAGGAATAAAAAATGTTGAGTTTTCTTTATTTTTTTTTTATATATTCCATACATTTAACATTTCCCTATGATGAAAAAATAAAAGGATCCCATTTTTTCAAATTTGAAAGTCTGAAGTGATCAGAGGGAACGGAGAGAGAGGGATTCGAACCCTCGGTACAAATAACTCGTACAACGGATTAGCAATCTGCCGCTTTAGTCCACTCAGCCATCTCTCCCAATTCAAAATTGAAATTTTTTTTTATGTGATGTGAAGTAAAAAGATTGAAACAAAAAAAACCTCGTTTTCTTTTTTTAATTATTTATTAGTAATAATTTATTATAAGATAGGATAAAGTAACGATAATAATATAAAAATAATAGAAATAATATATTAAAAACAAATTTTAAATTATATAATTATATATTAAAATGGATAAGATATCTACGAATTTGATCAGTAATTCAATTTAGATAATTATTCGAAACAGAGATCTTATCCCCAATAGAATAGATATAGACAGAATCCCTTACTTCATTTCTTTGATTTTGTAAGAAAGGTTCATTCCCCCGGCCTGGTTAAGTACTGGCCGGGCCATTACATTATTTCTTTTTTTGTTCTGATAAATCATTTCATAGATCAAACAATTTAATTATGTATGATTTGATATCAAATCAAAAATTCTTTGTTGTTATTGAAGCAACAAAGAAAATGTCTATCCCCAGTCCTATGATAGAAGTGCCATTTCTTAGTAGTTAGTATTATTAATACTATACTAATAATAAGAATACTATTAATACTATAGAATATGAAAGAATATTTTTCACATTCTTATTAAGTATTAAGTATATAAATATAAGTATTTTTTTCTCAATTTACTTAATTACTAACCGGAAAAGAACACATACATATAACAATTAATATTAAACAATATTAAAAATGAAACACACATATGTTATAACATATATAACATAACTCATTTACTTGTTCAAGGGACAAGCTTTATTTTATTTGAACATTTGAAATCCAATTGATCCGATTGATCCGAATTCAAATTCATAGGATCTGGCAGTTGAAGGGGAAGTTGAAAACGAAAAAAGAAATGCGGAATTCATCATTTTTATGTTATGGTCCAGCTTTAATAAATCCCTGGATTCGGAATGTCAGTTCAGTAATGACTTCCAGCAAATGAAAAGGATGACTTTTCATTTTATTTTTATTTAATTTAATTATATTAATTATATTTTTAATTATATTAATTATATTTAATTAATTATTTATATATATATATATAATTAAATAATATGAATTATATTATGAATTAGGATCAAGTATGATCAAGTCAAGTTTTATTTAAATAAGCTGCTTTCTATTCTTCGCCTATTTTTTTCAAGTACCTCCAGCGGGACGAAGTGCCAACACTAGAATTGTCATGAGTCTGATGCTATCTTAATTGTATCTCATTCCTTTGCTCATTCCTTTGTTCGACAAAAGGTTCATTCATATATAATAATGGAGATATGTAGCGGGTATAGTTTAGTGGTAAAAGTGCGATTCGTTCGATTAATAACTTAAATAGTTAAGGGATCTTTCGGTTTTTTCATATTCCGATCAAGATCAAAAAAAAACTTTATTTCTTAAATTTAAAAGGTTTAATCCTTTTTCCCTCAATAGCATATTTGAGGAAGACTATACATTCTCACGATTTATATCCAAGGGTCAATTCCAAATTGAATACAAAATGGGATTATGGAATCGCGAAGCATAATTTTTTTTATTTCAATTGGATCAAATCTTCCAATTGAATGAGTATGAGTAAAGGATCTATGGATGAAGATACAAAACAAAAGTGTATTTCCAGTCGTAACTAGATCTTCCATTTTTGTGTTGTAAAGGGAAGATTGAAGCCAAATAGCTAGAAAACGACGGTTTTGGTTTACTAGAACCGTCAGCATATTTATTGTTTTAGCTCGGTGGAAACCAAATTCTTTTCCTCAGGATCCCTCGAATGGAAATATGGAACGAAGTAACTAGATTAGGCAGATTTGGTATAATC